CCATAATTTCTTCGTAGTGGCTCCGTTCCATGCCTCATTTCATAGGGAAGCCCAAAGTGGCTCTATTTCATTCTATTTCACTTCCTAGCACTTCCTATCATTTAATATCCATCCCTTTGGTCTTATTGACATAAGAGATGTCATTTATAGTCTATCTCTTTCTATATATGGAAAGTCAAGAAATTCTCATCGAAACATCGAGAAATTGTGCATATAGAAAACTCTAAAGAAAGAAAAAAAGGAGACCCATGCCATGATTTTCAAATCTTTTCTATTTAGTAGTCTAAGTTTCTCGATGAGGATAATTAATTCGGTCGTTGTGGTCGGACTTTATTATGGATTTCTGACCACATTCTCCATAGGTCCCTCTTAGATCTTCTTTCTCCAATCTTGGATTAGGGAAGAAGGAGATATTCGCGACTACTGGCGGTTTCATTATGGGGCAGCTCATGATCTTCATATCGATCTATTATCTACCTCTGTATCTATTCTTTCTTAGCTAAACGGGTGGAGGATCCACCCAATTTGGTTATATCATGGACTCAAAAAACGGATCCGAATTTGACTGAAATGCACGATCTTCACAGGTATCACTTTTCACGATACCTAAAAGGTGGAATAGGGATTTTCGAACCATTTCCTATAAGAGAATGGTTTCCATTACTTTGAGAAATGGATTCTTATATCAAACTCTAGCTATTGCATTAAAGAAGAAAAGAAACTAATAGAAGTCGAAGACGCCGAATGATAGTGAATAGAGAGAAAGATTCTTCTTATTTTCTTGTTCCTGAAAATATTCTATCTATCTCCTAGACGCCGTAGAGAATTGAGAATTTTCATGTCTTTCAATTCTCGTACTCGTAATTGGAAAGTTACGGAAGGAGACCCATCATTTTGCAATGAAAACAACATATAAAACTCTGGACAATTTCGAAATCAGGCCGAGCGTCTTAATACATATGCAAAAAAATTCATTATTGGCCCACCATTGATTAGAAGATTTAGCTTGTATGAATCGCTATTGGTTTGATACGAATAATGGCAATCGTTTCAGTATGTTAAGGATACAGATGTATCCACAATTCATTTAGAGTTACTTAATAGCCTATTTCTTATACCATATCTCTATCCCGTGAAATTCTCGAGCCGAAAGATGGATGCATATGCTGTGTTTCATTTTGCTAAATGATATCAATTAAATGGTGTATCAATTCCATAAATTGGATATAGCAATAAATAAATCAGCAAAATTCTTTCTAATATTTTAGATAGAAGAAACATTTCTTCTATCTAAAATATTAGAAAGAATGTACTCTTCTATCCAAATCCAATTTGCATCGATAAAATAAATCCAAATTCCAGCAGTAGATGAATAATTGCAAATTTTTGTGTGTACGAGATTAGAATAACTTCAAAATAACTGACATAATTTTTTATTTTTCCTGATCAGAAAAATATATGAAAAAGAAAGGAGGTAGAAAAATTTTGGGATTTATGGTTAAAGAAGAAAAAGAAGAAAACAGGGGTTCTGTTGAATTTCAAGTATTCAGTTTCACCAATAAGATACGGAGACTTGCTTCACATTTGGAATTACACAAAAAAGATTTTTCATCGGAAAGAGGTCTACGAATACTTTTGGGAAAACGTCGACGTTTGCTGGCTTATTTGGCAAAAAAAAATAGAGTACGTTATAAGAAATTAATAAGTCAGTTGAATATTCGGGAGCAGTAATTTAATCGTTCTAATTTTTTTCTTATTTTCTTAGTAGTCTTATAGTAGTCTTAGATTTTGCATTTTGATGAGCCTCGTTTTGAGGAATTCATGGAATAATCCATTTTCATGGAATAATGAATTAAGGAAGAAAGGATATGAGTCTACCGCTTACAAGAAAAGATCTCATGATAGTCAATATGGGCCCTCAACACCCATCAATGCATGGTGTTCTTCGACTGATCGTTACTCTCGACGGTGAAGATGTTATTGATTGTGAACCCATATTAGGCTATTTACACAGAGGAATGGAAAAAATCGCGGAAAACCGATAGGAAGAGGAAAAAGAGGGAGATATAGAAAGAGGAGGGAGATATAGAGATGGTAGAAGAGGATAGTAAAGGGGAGGGGATAGAATAGTTATTTAGACAAGGAACTCGTAAATTCTTTAAGTTAAGAAAGAAAAAAGAATAAAAACACGGATACATAACATAAAAAAAAGAATAAATAAGAAGAGATTCGCCCTCCTCCTACATATTTAATTTCTTCTCCTATACAAAAACTAACAAGACCCACCCCATTGGTAATTCCATCAATGATACCCTTATCGAAAAACTCCGTTAGTTCGGTTAATCCTCTTATACCGAGGGTAAAGACCCTAGTATAGAAAATATCTATATAACCACGATTATATGACCAACTGTATATCTTTTTTTTGACTTGATCGAAAAAGTACTTTTTCGGACTTTCCTTGTAAAAGGAATTTATTAAATCCAAATTCTGAAAAAAAGAATAAGCGGATCCATATAAGATATATGCTATGAATAAACCAACGATAGCGAGACTTACAGAAGAAATGGCATTAGTAATAAATTCATATGAATTTATAGAAGAATTAGAACTTTCCTGAGTAAAGTTTATTGAGGGAGTTAACCACTTTGATAATAGGGTTAACTCCGCTATCCCATTCTCCATTGTTCCATTATCAAAAGATATTCCTATAAATCCAATGAATAAAGTAAAAAGGAGTAATATAAGAAGAGGAAATAACATAGTATTTCCCGTTTCATGCGGATAGGCAAAAGTGTTTTTAGCTCCAAAGGATGTACTAAAGCATCCTATCCTATTTCTTGTATTACCTTGAATTTTGGGTATATTTTGTGAAAAAAAAGAAACTCCACTCTTTGTTGTTGATAAAACAAAATCCCTATTAACTCCTTTGGATATCTTTTTTCCCCATAAGGATATTGAATACAAGGAACCCTCTTTAGTGGTACTATAATTTTGAAAATGAACGCGCAAATACCCATCAAATGTAAGTAAATATATCCGAAACATATAAAAGGCAGTTAATCCTGCAGTAAAGGAGGCTATTATTCCAAAAAAGGGGGAATACAACCAACTATTACTAAGAATCTCATCTTTGGACCAAAAACAAGCAAGAGGTGGAATACCACAAAGAGAAAGTGTACCCCATAAAAAAGTAGTTCTTGTAATTGGAATGTATTTTCTTAAACCGCCCATAAGAACCATATTCTGACTTTTATCTGGGGAATATCCAACAATAGGTTCCATTGAATGAATAACGGATCCGGATCCCAAGAACAATAAAGCTTTGGAATAAGCATGAGTGATCAAATGAAATAAAGCAGCTTGATAAGAACCGATACCTAGAGCTAACATCATATAACCCAATTGAGACATTGTAGAATAGGCTAAGCTTCTTTTAATATCTCTCTGAGCAAGAGCTAAAGTAGCTCCTAAGAAGAGTGTTATTGTACCTACTAAAGAAATTAAAGTCATTATCAAAGGTAGAGATATGAAAAGAGGATAAAGCCGAGCTAGAAGAAAAATCCCCGCAGCAACCATAGTTGCTGCGTGTATAAGAGCCGAAATGGGGGTGGGTCCTTCCATAGCATCGGGTAACCATACGTGAAGAGGGAATTGTGCGGATTTCGCAACTGCACCAAGGAATAATAAAAAAGCACATAAAGTAGTAAGTAAAGAGTTAATTCCATTATTAGGAATCCAGTTATTAGCGATTTTGAACAAATCCCTAAACTCTAAACTACCTGTTATCCAAAAAAAACCTAAAATTCCTAATAATAAACCAAAATCCCCTACACGATTAGTTACAAAAGCTTTTTGACAAGCACTCGCTGCGATTGGTCGTGTAAACCAAAAGCCTATCAATAAATAGGAACACATTCCCACGAGTTCCCAAAAAAAATAAATTTGTATCAAATTGGAGCTAGTAACCAATCCCAACATAGAAGTAGTGAAAAAACTTATATAAACAAAAAATCTCAAATATCCTTCATCGTGAGACATATAACCGTCACTATAAATAAGAACCAGAATTCCCACAGTAGTAATTAGTATTAACATAATAGAAGTAAGCGGGTCAATCAAGTACCCAAATTCTAAGGAAAAATCATTATTCACGGTCCAAGACCATAGATATTGATAGATAGAACTTCCATTTATTTGTTGAATAGACAGTTGAATTGAGAATACCATAGCTATACTTAAGAATAAAACACTAGGAAAAGCCCATATGCGACGAAGATTTTTTGTTGCTGTCGGAATAAAAAAAAGGCCAAACCCCATTGACATAATAACTGGAAGTGGGAGAAGAGGGATTACCCATGCATATTGATATGTATGTTCCATAAGAAAAGAAATTTAAATTTTTACTTTAAATTTTTACTTTAATTTTTCTATAAAATAAAATTGTTTCCGATTCACCAAACCAATTCTTATCTCTTTCTGAAGGAACAAATAAAAAGAATAAAAAAAAATACTGGAATTCTTCATTTTTGCTTATCTCAATGAGATAAGCAAAAATAAAGAATGGGTTTAATTGGTTAAATTAAATAAAGTTAATCAAATAACTTCGTTACCTAGTTATTACCTAAATAAGGATATTTATTAAAATACAAAAAAAAAAGTTACATTTTTTTACTTTCTATTAATTTTGATATCTCTTTAAAACAAAGATGAAGCAGCTCTCTTGTTTCGTAACTGATTAATTGAATTCCAATAAAAATAAAACCCATGTTTATAAGAAATTCTAAAATAGTCATTACTTCATATAGAACTTAAATCCTAATGACTATAATTACGTAAGTTTTAGAATGCCTTGTTTAAGAGACTCTGTATTTTTTGTTTTGATTGGAATTCAATTATGGAATACCATTCTGAACTTAATTAACTATTTAAATTTTACCTTCTTTTTATCCACCCTTTTATTTTATATAGGGGATAGGCTTCCGTACCATATATCTATATATGGAGTATACTTGATATATAAATATCTATAAATAGATTTAAACGGGAAACCTTTCTATATATTCTATATTATTAAAACGAAAGTTTAAAATATATACGGAAAAAATTTTTTTAAATTCTTGTCTTATCCGGATAAGACAAGAATTTAAGTCAAAAATAACTCAGAATTTCAATATCTTTCAATATCTAAGTATAAATACCAAGAAAAAGAAGAAAGAAGGATTTATTTGCGGCAATAGATGTCTTTCACATATAACTAGAAAAAAGTAATTTCCTTTTTGAATGGCAGTTCCAAAAAAACGTACTTCAATGTCAAAAAAGCGTATTCGTAAAAATATTTGGAAGAAAAAGACTTATTTTTCCATAGTACACGCTTATTCTTTAGCAAAATCAAAATCATTTTCCAGTGGCAATGAGCATCCAAAACCAAAGGGTTTTTCTGGGCAACAAACAAACAAATAAGAAGGTTTTGGAATAATCTAAATGGACCTATCAAAAAAAAATTCCAATTATTTAATATGAATAATTTAGATTAATTAATTAATGTACTTTTATGTGTCGAATTACTAAACACAATATTCTTAGAACAAACCCCTCTGATATCTGCTATATGGAATAAAAGTTTTGGTATACTGTTTGCTAAGTATTCTTTTTCTATCAATGATCAATGAGCTTTTTATAATAGAATTTTCATAATAAAATATGAAAATTCTATTATAAAAAGTGGAGTATTCTTGCAATAGGACTTACCACTTCCATCTATTTTCTCCAAAATCAGTGGTTTAAGGTTAGTAAATCCTATTAATAAGAGCATAAAGACTTTCATTCTATACTATAATTTTTTTTTAATCCAAAAAGCCTTTTCTATATTATCCATTTTAATTTCATCATTAAATAGAAACAAACCTTTTTGGATTTTCTCTATTTTATTGAAATAATTTTTAAAATTTAAAGGATAAATTAATAAAAAAAAAAAAAAGATAAGTTCTATATTGCAACTTATAAAAGAGGAGTTACAACTCTTTCAAGCAGTATTTCCATTAGGCAAATCAAGAGTTTATTGTAAAAAGAATCGCAACGATACTACTAAATAAAAGAAATCTATTTTAATGAAGACTCTAATGTTCCTAAATTTTATGGACTTTCCCAATCTCGACGATTCGCGAGATAATAGCTATTATTCTTTTAAGTTACCTATTATTTTAAGTTAGCCGCCATGGTGAAATTGGTAGACACGCTGCTCTTAGGAAGCAGTGCTCAAGCATCTCGGTTCGAATCCGAGTGGCGGCATTCTCGAAAAAGAATACAATAGATTAGAAAATGGATTCAATTCGAAATTTACAATTTTGTAATGGGACCTTCCCCTTATGCTATTTGCAACTTTAGAACATATATTAACTCATATCTCCTTCTCAACCATTTCCATTGTGATTACGATTCATTTGATAACCTTATTAGTTCGTGGACTTGGGGGATTGCGTGACTCGTCAGAAAAAGGAATGATAGTTACTTTTTTCTCTATAACAGGATTCCTAGTTTCTCGCTGGGCTTCTTCGGGACATTTTCCATTAAGTAATTTATATGAGTCGTTGATCTTCCTTTCATGGGCTCTGTATATTCTTCATACCATTCCTAAGATACAGAACTCTAAAAATGATTTAAGCACAATAACTACACCAAGTACTATTTTAACGCAAGGCTTTGCCACATCGGGTCTTTTAACTGAAATGCATCAATCCACAATACTAGTACCTGCTCTCCAATCTCAGTGGTTAATGATGCATGTCAGTATGATGTTACTAAGCTATGCAACTCTTTTGTGCGGATCCTTATTATCTGCCGCTATTCTAATCATTAGATTTCGAAATAATTTCCATTTCTTTTCTAATTTCTTTAGTGATTTCTATGCAAAAAGAAGTTCTTTAAAAAGCACTTCTGTTCCTTCATTCCCAAATTATTACAAATATCAATTAATGGAACGTTTGGATTCTTGGAGTTATCGTGTCATTAGTCTAGGATTTACCCTTTTAACCATAGGTATTCTTTGTGGAGCAGTATGGGCTAATGAGGCGTGGGGATCCTATTGGAATTGGGATCCTAAAGAAACTTGGGCATTTATTACTTGGACCATATTTGCAATTTATTTACATAGTAGAACAAATCCAAATTGGAAGGGTACAAATTCTGCACTTGTAGCTTCGATAGGATTTCTTATAATTTGGATCTGCTATTTTGGTATCAATCTATTAGGAATAGGTTTACATAGTTATGGTTCGTTTATATTAACACCTAAATGATTACATAAAATAAAACGTTCATTTCATGAACGTTTTTACTTTTTTCTTTTATTTGAGAACCCCTTGAACGCCTTCTCAAAGGGTTCTCAAAAATTCAAGATAGATCTAATTAGACTTCTGCATTAATAGAGCGGACTAGTAAAAAAACCTATTTAGGATAATAATTGGATAAGAGAGCCTCTACCCTGTCAACGGATAGGGAGAGAACAAAATCTGGATAAATACCAATTCCTATTACAGGTAAAAAGATACAGATTAAAATAAAGAGTTCTCGTGGCCCAGAATCCACAAAATTTGCGTTTGGAACATTAAATAGCTTGTATCCATAGAACATCTGGCGTAACATGGATAATAAATAAATAGGAGTTAATATCATTCCTATTGCCATTACAAAAGTAATTATAATTTTTGGCATTAAAAGAAATTTTGGACTAGTAATTAGGCCAAAAAAGACTACTAATTCTGCGACAAAACCACTCATTCCTGGTAAGGCAAGAGAAGCCATTGAAAAGCTACTAAACATAGTAAAAATTTTTGGCATTGGGATAGATATTCCCCCCAGTTCTTCGAGATAAACAAGACGCATTCTATCAGAAGCCGTTCCTGCCAAGAAAAAAAGTGTAGCACCAATAAATCCATGGGATAATATTTGTAAAATAGCTCCATTGAGTCCAATGTTGGTTATGGAACCAATTCCTATAATTATGAAACCCATGTGAGATACAGAGGAATAGGCTATTCTTTTTTTGAAATTTCGTTGACCAAGAGAAGTTGAAGCTGCATAGATTATTTGGATCGCTCCTATTATTACTAACCAGGGCGAAAATAAATAATGAGCATGAGGTAACAATTCCATGTTGATCCGAATCAATCCATATGCTCCCATTTTTAATAAGATTCCCGCTAAAAGCATACATGTACTATAATGTGCTTCCCCATGGGTATCCGGTAACCACGTATGTAGGGGTATAATCGGCAATTTGACAGCATAAGCAATAAGGAAGCCAAAATATAAAAGTATTTCCAAGGTTGCAGGGTATGATTGATTAATTAATCGTTCCAAATCTAATCCTGATTCGTTGGAACCATATAAGCCCATACCCAGAACTCCGATTAAGAAAAAGATGGAACCGCCCGCAGTATACAAAATAAACTTTGTAGCTGAATATAGACGCCTCTTTCCCCCCCACATGGATAAAAGTAAGTAAACAGGAATTAATTCTAACTCCCACATGATAAAAAAAAGTAAAAGGTCTCGCGAAGAAAATAATCCTATTTGACCACTATACATTGCGAGCATCAGGAAATAGAATAATCGCGAATTCCGGGTAACTGGCCAAGCTGCTAAAGTAGCTAAAGTAGTGATAAATCCTGTCAATAAAATAGATCCTAATGAAAGTCCATCGATTCCCAATCTCCAGTGGAAATCGAAGATATCTATCCATTTATAATCCTCCTTTAATTGGATTAAGGGATCCTCCAGTTGGAAATGATAACAGAATGCATAAGTCATTAGAAGGAATTCTAATAAACAAATAGATATAGTATACCACCTAACGATTTTGTTTCCCCTATGAGGTAAAAAGAAAATTAATGAACCTGCAAATATCGGCAAAACAACAAGTATTGTTAACCAAGGAAAATAACTCATGATAAAGTGATAAAGACAAGATACGTTTTGACCAGAAAAGCCCGTGCTCGATTATTTCGAGCACAGGCTTCTTCGGTAAAGAGGAATCAGACGATTCGAATGAAGTTTTTTGTAACGTATCAATAAGATAAAGCCATGCTACGGGTTGTTTCAGGCCCTAAATAAACGCGGACACTTAAAAAATCTGTCGGGCAAGCGGATTCGCATCTCTTACAACCCACACAATCTTCGGTTCTCGGCGCGGAAGCAATTTGCTTGGCTTTACATCCATCCCAGGGTATCATTTCTAATACATCTGTTGGACAAGCTCGTACACATTGGGTGCATCCTATACATGTATCGTAAATTTTTACGGAATGTGACATTGGATCTATAAATTTTTCTTTATCAACATAAAATTTTTCGATCTGGTAAAAATGAAATTAGTACTATAATGAGTCATATGTATTGTAGACACCAGACGAAGCAATGATTTATCCAAACTTCAAAAATAATAATATATTTTTTAATCTGTTTGTGAGAAAGCGTGAAAAGAGCCAAGAGACTTGAATTTTGGACTTCAACAATCAGAATTATACTAATTGTACATATGAATTCGAATTAGCCAATAAATTGGCTATCGTCTTTTCAATATAAATTATTGCAATATTTAAATTGCAATATCAATGAATTCTAAAAATTCCTTTAAGTGAAAAAAGAATACTATGCAATAACCTACTTAAAGAAAATGTATATTCTCAAATAATACTAAGGAAATAGTATTGATTTCAATTCATATTAATATTCAATATTATTTTCTTATATGTGCGCCTTTGTTTAGAGGATTGTATGTCTAATTATTAAAAAGTCCAATTATTCCATAGTCTAATTATTCAATAAATTAGATTGATTAATACGAGTTGATTTCCTATTACGATAGATGGAAGAAAGAATGGATAGTCCAATAGCGGCCTCGGCAGCCGCAAGGGCTATTACAAAAATTGCGAAAATGTCTCCTTTTAATTGGCGACTATCAAATAGATCAGAAAATGTTACGAGATTTAGATTAATTGAATTCAGTATAAGTTCAAGACATATTAGAGCTCTAACCATGTTTCGGCTTGTGATCAATCCATAGATACCAATCGAAAATAAATAGACACTCAAAAAAAGTACAAGCTCAAACATCATTAATTAACTCCTTATCAATCTCGATTCATTTCAATATGAGGACAAGAATTGAACCGATTCAATTAATTACAATAGAACAATTACACAACAAAAGAGAAAAGAAAGAAGGTATTTGTTGGCGGTAGATTGTTTTTACTAAATCAAAATAGTGATTCTTTTTCTTTAGTTATTTATTTTAGATTTGCAATTCTTAGAATTTTTACTCTTTCTAAGTTTTCTTATTGCCGAGCCATAGTAATTGCACCTATTAAAGAAACTAGAAGAATTATGGAAATGAGTTCAAACGGAAGATAAAAATCGGTTGCTAAATGAATCCCAATTTGTTGAACATTATTTATGAGACCCTGTTCTACTATTTGGTTTGATCTTGTAGTCCAAAGAATTCCATACCATGATGTATCTGGGATAGTAGTCATTAGTGAAAAAACAATAGTTATACAAACGAGTGAAGTGAACCCATCTCCAATAGTCCAATAATTCTTATCTTTAGACCATTCTGAGCCATTTATGAACATTACAGCGAATATGATCAAGACATTTATGGCTCCCACATAAATAAGAAGTTGTGCCACAGCTACAAAGTAGGAATTTAATAAAAAATAGAATAAGGATATACAAACAAGAACTAATCCTAGCGAAAAGGCAGAATAAATGGGGTTGGTAAGTAATACTACTCCTAGACCCCCTAGTAGAAGAACAAATCCCCCAAATAGCATAAGAATCTCATGTATTGGTCCAGGTAAATCCATTATGGCTAATAAAGAAATTAAAATAGTATAAAATTTTTCATGAACTGACTAAAACTAAAGGACTCAAGGAAGGAAAAACGGATTAGGATATTTTTTTGTGTATAAGCTGTATAGTTAGAAATTTTATTATATCACGAAAATCTAGTCGGATTTAAAATAATAAAAAATTTTCAAATCAAATAAGGAGTAGTTATTTGTTTTTCTTTATAGTTAGCAAAGGATTTTTTTTTGTTAAAAAAAAAAAAATACGAGTTTAGTAATCAGTAATCGTTCTTGAATTCGAAGATTTATCTTCGTCTATTTTACTTTCAGTCGAATTCCTAATTGTTTGAATTGTGTAATCTTCCATTACGGAGATTGGTAACCGACTTAAAGCAATTTGATTGTAATTCAATTCATGACGATCATAAGTAGAAAGTTCATATTCTTCAGTCATTGATAAACAGCTTGTCGGACAGTACTCAACACAATTGCCACAAAATATACAAACTCCAAAATCAATACTATAATTAAGCAATTGTTTCCTTTTAATATCCTTTTCAAATCTCCAATCTACCAAGGGTAGATCTATCGGACATACCCGAACACATACTTCACAAGCAATACATTTATCAAATTCAAAGTGGATTCGCCCTCGGAAACGCTCCGGTGTAATTGATTTTTCGTAAGGGTAATGAATCGTTATAGGTAAACGATTTGTGTGGGATAAGGTAGTTATGAAACTTTGACCAATGTACCTTGTAGCACGTATTGTTTGTTGACCATAACTCATGAACCCAGTTACCATAGGGAACATATTCATTCTAAATATCTATGAAAAAGATATGTTTCTTTCTCTTGTTTGAGAGAGCCTTTGTCTTGAAAATATTCTTACTGTTATTGTATTATCTTATTTATAGTGAAACAAGTTGGGAAGAGGTTGTTAATAAGAGATTGCCCAGGGAAATAGGTAAAAGAAATTTCCATCCAAGATTTAATAACTGATCCATTCTCATCCTGGGTAAAGTCCATCTTATTGTGATAGAAATGAAGAGAAATAAATAAGCTTTAGTTAATGTAATAAAGATACCTATTATCATTTCCAAAATTCCAACTGCGTTATTCATTTGGAAAAAATCAAAAAAGGATATATAGGGAATAGATAAATTCCACCCGCCTAAGTAGAGAACTGTTACAAATAAAGAGGAAACTAATAAATTTAGGTAAGAAACAAGATAAAATAAAGCATATTTTATACCCGAATATTCGGTTTGATAACCCGCTACTAATTCTTCTTCTGCTTCTGGTAAATCAAAGGGTAATCTTTCACATTCTGCCAAAGAAGAAATTAGAAAAACCATAAAACCTATAGGCTGGCGCCAAATATTCCATCCAAAAAAACCGTATTTAGACTGTGCTTCAACTATATCAACTGTACTTGAACTGTTAGATAATCATAGTCGATGATAACATCACAGTTCCCACCGCTATTCCAAAACCGTACATGAAACCTTAGCTTCATACGGCTTCTCTATGATCAGAAAAAAGAGAGGACTATTTCGTTTCGTTATTAGCCCACGGGGCGTAGATAGAATTAGGTAAAATAAAATATATTGGAAAGTCCTAAATTAGACCAAAGGAATTCCGTCTGCTAGAATAAGAAAAAGCGCTTCCGAATTGATCTCATCCTTTATAATATAATAAAGTTTTTTCTTTGTTCAGTAATAACTTAATCTTGGAATAAAACACTTGCTATAGTAATGAAATTACTAAATGAAAAGATTTGGGCATTAGTTCATGAGGAATTCTCTATGAATATGGATATAGGAAGGAAATAATTCCAATTTTTTTGTTTTTTTGTATTGCACTCCATATCTTTTGTCCTACTCTTCTTTCCCTGGGTAGGGCGTATTTTAAAAGAAAAAAGGGATAAAGGGTTAATTCGTTCTTTATAGCCATTTCCTTAACAAGTGAATAGGAACATACTCTAGATCGGAATCTGAAGAAAGTACTACTTGATAATTTCCACAAATTTCAAGTCCTTTTTATGATTCCTTTTATGGGGAAAAATCTCTAATGTCTTAGATTCCCCATTACTAATCCTTTATGTACTTTAGTGTTCCTAACCCTTCACTAACTTTTGATGGATTCTTCTTATGATTAAAAGTTCTAGTAATAATCTAGAAATATTCTAGTAATGGAATTCCATAGCGCGAATCCTTTATTCTTGCCCGCTTCAAGATATGATGATTAATTAAAATAATTAAAAAAAACCTTGGGATAAAGAGTTTACACTGCTTATGTTTACTTCAACTTTTTCTTGTACGTAGGAAATGAGATTTTTTCTTTTTACTACAAATTTATAAGCTGTTTTGTTTCACTCATATAGCTATCTAGTTTAACTTATCAACCCGAATACAGAGGAAGATAAATAGTTAATGGATTTTAGATCCTATTTTAACGAATCACACGTAGAGATATTGCTAGCACACAAAAAGTTAATGGTATTTCATAACTAATGGATTGAGCAGCAGCTCGTAGACCGCCTGAAAAAGAATATTTATTATTTGAGCTATATCCTGCCATAAGAAGACCAATAGGAGCAATACTTGAAATGGCAATCCATAAAAAAACACCAATACTAAGATCGGCTAAAACAAAATGATATCCCAAAGGGATAACTAAAAAACTTAATAAAATGGATATGACTGCTATAGAGGGTCCAATGCTAAATAAAGGAATATCTCCTCGGGATGGTAGGATATCTTCTTTAAAAAGTAGCTTAGTCCCATCTGCTATAGCTTGAAGTAGCCCCAGGGGGCCAGCATATTCAGGACCAATACGTTGTTGTATCGATGCAGATATTTCTCTTTCTAACCACACAATTACGAGTACCTCTATTGTGATTCCCAAAAGGAGGCTCAAAATGGGTAGAATCGATATGAGTCCATAGACTTCTTTTAATAATTCCGATTTCGAAAAAGAATTGATAGTTTCTATTTCTACCCTATCTATTATCATTTCAACGGTCAACTTCCCCCATAATGATATCTATACTACCTAATATCGTCATGATATCAGCCAATTTCATTTTTTTAACTAACTGAGGGAGAATTTGTAAATTAATAAAACCGGGTGGACGAATTTTCCATCTCCAGGGGAAAAGGCTATCATCTCCTACTAGAAAAATTCCTAATTCACCTTTTGGGGCTTCCACTCTTACATAAAGCTCTTGCTTTGACAATTCAAAATTGGGTGAAGGTTTTTTACCAAGAAATCTATATTCAAAATCATTCCATTCGGAATTCTTTTCTTTCTTAAAGCGTCGAACTTCTAAATTCTCATAAGGTCCTCCAGGAATTTTTTCTACAGCTTGTTGAATTATTTTGATGGATTCCCTCATTTCACTGATTCGTACTAAATAGCGAGCTAACGAATCCCCTTCTTTTTGCCATTGGACTTTCCAATCAAATTGGTTGTAAGACTCATAAAGATCTACTTTACGAAGATCCCATTGTATTCCAGAAGCTCGTAACATAGGTCCCGATAAGCCCCAATTTACTGCTTCTTCTCCACTAATAAAACCTACTCCCTCAACTCGCTCCAAAAAAATGGGATTCTGTGTAATAAGTTGTTGATATTCAACAATTCCTCGTAAAAAATAATCACAGAAATCTAAACATTTATCGATCCATCCATAAGGTAGATCCGCGGCGACTCCTCCGATGCGAAAGTAATTGTGCATCATTCGCATACCGGTAGCAGCTTCAAATAGATCATATATCAATTCTCTTTCTCTAAAAATATAGAAAAAAGGAGTCTGTGCCCCGAGATCCGCCATAAAAGGCCCAAGCCATAACAAGTGAGAAGCTATACGGCTCAACTCTAACATAATTACCCTAATATAGCTGGCTCTTTGGGGTATTTGAATATTCTCTAAGAATTCTGGTGCATTTACTGTTATTGCTTCCGTAAACATAGTAGCTAAATAATCCCACCGTGTTACATAAGGTAAGTATTGTATAATAGTTCGGTTTTCCGCGATTTTTTCCATTCCTCTGTGTAAATAGCCTAATATGGGTTCACAATCAATAACATCTTCACCGTCGAGAGTAACGATCAGTCGAAGAACACCATGCATTGATGGGTGTTG